GGAAGTCGCGTAGGAGGGAGTGAAGAAATAGAATACGCAAGAAAATATGAAATTCAGAAACGAAAAGGGATCGTATTTGTACTGTATCTGAAATGAATCCTGTCTATTCCTATCCTTCAACCCCCCTAGGCTAGACTTTGGGGTTTCAGCCAACTAACTTCGGATATGTATGAAGTATTAACATTCTTTTTGAGCGAGGGAAGGTACAGTAAAAAAAAGAAGAGGGAACAGAATCTAATTCTTTTCTTTACCCATCTACAAAAATGGGGGTATATATCTAGATGGATAAGTATGTATCCCGGTCTAGATTATTAACTTAACGAATATGGATCCCGATATCCATATCGATTCATTTGGATGAGTATCCACTCGATACATTAACCACGTGTCAGGAACCAGATTTGAACTGGTGACACGAGGATTTTCAGTCCTCTGCTCTACCAGCTGAGCTATCCCGACCATTCCGGACGCATCATCCAAAATCTTACCTAGGTCCTGGAATTTCTTGGATCTTCAAAAAGAAGACTTTGTCAGTGTAAGAGTAATGATATGGACTGTGAATGATTTAATAATGGAAATTCTTTGCCTATATATGTTCATTTGTAAGTAGATCGTATCTATGACTTAAGAGAGAAAAGTCTCTGTCCGTATCTGTTTGTGAATTTGTGAAAGAGTAGAGTGAATAAGAAACATAACTAATTTGGAACCGATGACGAAATAAAGAGGATAAATGGTTAAGTAGTAAAATGGGCTCTTTTCTTTTTATTGGGGATAGAGGGACTTGAACCCTCACGATTTCTAAAGTCGACGGATTTTCCTCTTACTATAAATTTCATTGTTGTCGGTATTGACATGTAGAATGGACTCTATCTTTATTCTCGTCCGATTAATCAGTTCTTCAAAAGATCTATCCGAGGAGTGAATGATTTGATCACTGAATATTCGATTCTTCCTTCAACTTGGAATCGATTCACAAGAATTCTGAAATTATTCATATAAAAAAAGTACGGACTCGGATCGTGATTAATCGTTATTTCAGTACGCATGTATATAGGGTCATCCTTTCTGGAATTTCGATAGAAGGATTCCTATACCAATGTTAATCAACTCCATTCGTTAGAACAGCTTCCATTGAGTCTCTGCACCTATCCTTTTTTTTTGGTTCTCGCTTTCTGAACCCTTGTTTTCAGAAAACAGGATTTGGCTCAGGATTGCCCTTTTTTAATTCCAGGGTTTCTCTGAATTTGGAAGTTCTCACTTAGTAGGTTTCCATACCAAGGCTCAATCCAATCAAGTCCGTAGCGTCTACCAATTTCGCCATATCCCCCTTATGAGACCGAGATCTCATTGTGATCCCATCCCCCTCTTTCATTTATTTATGTTTATGTCGGAATCATTAAATTCATTGGATACTGATTCCTATATCGAAAAAGCGTCTACTCCTATTTTAGTTCTTGCCCATCTTCTTTCATCTCTATCGGAGGATCCGTATTTGGTCCAATCAAAAATGATTCTATCATTGATGTATCTGAAATTCAATATGAATAGAGATATCCCACATATACACCCCCCTCTCGTTTTTCCCGTGCGGTTTTGAATACTGGAAGGGTCGATATTCATTTTTTTTTTTCGTTCTATCCCCCCCTTTTTTTTTTCTGAATCAAACCAGAAAAATGTCTCATTATGATCTGGATTGCACCTTTATCTTATCCTTTCCTTAGGGCCGATCCACTCTAATATGATTAATCTAATCTGCTATGCTATAAATAATAATATATATTAATAAATATGAATATAAATAAAATTCAAATAATGATTTTCAATAAAAATTCTATATAGATATAGTTAGTTAGTTCTATTGCACTTATTTCTGTTATGTGAGCCCGCTTAGCTCAGAGGTTAGAGCATCGCATTTGTAATGCGATGGTCATCGGTTCGATTCCGATAGCCGGCTTTTCTATATTTGTTCGATTTTTTTCCATGATTGTCTCCTTGAGATCAAGGAATATTGAAAAGACTCCTCCCCTTTTCTTTCAAATTTTAAAATGTCGGGTCACCAATCTATTATGTTGTAGGAACTTCCAACTATGAATAAAAAACGGATTTGATTGGAGTAGTTAAATCTCTACACTACAGAACAAATCAAGAAAGGGGTCCCTTCCTATATATACAAAATAATCCGGATATTGATACAATTCATCTCATTCTTCTTTGTAGTACTTCAGTAGATTTAGTTTCGTTTATTGTTTAGTTCAGTCTAAATTTAAGTTTTTTCTTTAAAATGAAATTTCATTCAATAAGGAGTCCTTATGTCTCGTTACCGAGGGCCTCGTTTCAAAAAAATACGCTATCTGGGGGCTTTACCGGGACTAACTAGTAAAAGACCTAGATCCGGAAGTGATCTTAGAAACCAATCACGTTCCGGGAAAAGATCTCAATATCGTATTCGTCTAGAAGAAAAACAAAAATTGCGTTTTCATTATGGTCTGACAGAGCGACA